TGAAACCAGAGGGAAAAATGCCATTGCCAAAAAGTGACAAGATAACATTTCCATTTATTCATAAAAAGAGACGTCCCTTTTGAAGCCAGAATGCATTTTCTTTGATATCTAACATAATGCATGCAAGGTTCTTGGACCAACCAAAGGTTCACCTGACAATCCGTAACCTTAAGAAGGACGCTCCCCAGACATTCTATTTTTCCATAGAAATAGATTCGTTCAAGAAGAACTCCAAAAGATGTTGATTGTAAATGAGAAGATTGGTTATGTAAAAATATGAAAATGGATTCGTATTCACATACATAAGAATTATATAAGAATAAAAAGAATCTTTGATTTCGTTTTAAACCGGCTTTATTTAGAGTACTAAGACTCCAATACTCGTTGAGAAAGAATCGTAAGAAATGCAAAGAAGGGGCATCTTTTACCCAATAGCGAAGGGTTTGCACCAAGATTTCTACATGGACAGGGTAGGGGATTAGGATATCTAACACAAAATCGAAATGTGAAAAATTGTCTTCTAAAAAGGGAAATATTGAATGAATGGATCGTAAATTATGAGATTTGACTATCTTTTGCCTTTTCCCTTCTAGAGAAGATATTAATCGTAGAGAAAATGGAATTTCCACAATAAATGAAAACCCCTCTGATAGGATTTGAGAATACAAATCCTTGTTGCGGCCCAAAAATGGATTTTTCTTCAAATCATTCGTAGAAATCAGAAAGTGGTTCTGTTTATACATTCGAGTAATTAACCGTTTCACAATCAGTAAACTGGATTTATTCTCAGAATCCCGATTTTCTGACAAAAAGGATCGACTCAAACTACGATCATGAGCAAATGCATAAATATACTCCTGAAAAATAAGTGGATATAGAAAGTCCTGTTGTCGAGATCTCTCTAACTGTAAATCTCTTTGGATTTCCTCCATTTGAAATTCGATTGGAATCAAAGGTAGTTTAGGGGGTTATCAAATGCTACATAGTACGATACAGTCAAAACGGGGTATTCTTTTCTACTAAGAAAAAATACCTCGAACTTATCAACAGATTCTCTGCCCTTTCTTTTTTCCATTTCATTTAGTCTATGTTATAGGATAAGAAGATGGTTAGAAATCTTTTATTTTTTAAACCTAATCGCTCTTTTGATTTCGGAAAAATTCGTTATCAATATACTGCTTCTTTTACACACCTCCATTCCATAATATAGAATGCCAATAGTTAGGATTCAGTAAAAAAAGATAGAATCCACTCGTGGGAGAAGAAGCTCTTCCCGTATCAGGCACTAATCTACTTTTAACGTCTAATTAGATCGGGAAATTATTCCAATTAAGAACAAAAGCTGGTTGCTTTTTCTTTCTAATAAAAAATTGAAGCCCTGGGGCCATATCCATTTATTCATTCGACCCAACTTTCTTTTGTTCCATTCCAAGAATTTCAACAGGGTTTTATACCGATCCTATAAAAATGAAATACGCTTGGAACTTTCCATTGATACGACATGCTATTTTTTCCATCCATTCCCTTTCAGGATCAGTCGCGGTCTTCCAAACTTTTCCAATAGTATGGACGAATTCCTCGCTTCATCTATATGTGTAAAAGATTCTAGCCGCACTTAAAAGCCGAGTACTCTACCGTTGAGTTAGCAACCCGAATAAAAGCGAAATGAAAAAAAAATGTAGTTTTCAACTCAGGTATGTTATAGATACACTATAAAAATCAAAAATCAATCAAGTTGAATTGAAACAAAGAGAAAGGAGATGAACTAATCAAATCATTCAACAAAAAAAAAAAAAGAGATCATTTGAATTTGGTAAAAAAACCTATGGGACGGAAATAAATGGACCCCTTCTCACTTATCAAGATGAATTATATTTGTTCGATACACTGTTGTCAATATAACAAAAAATGGTGAAAAAAGAATAAACTGGAATAAAGAAAAAGAAATTGCATTTTATTTGAAATAAAATTAACAATCCAATAATATTCAACCTCTATTAGCACTACATATCTAATCTACATATTGTATAGATAGATACAATAAAAAATCTAAATGAAAGAAAAAAATCGTTGCATAATAGATGGATTTCATCAATCTAAGTGGAATAAGTAAAGTAGATTTCTTTCGGTTAGTGGAGTTCTAATGAAAACCGCACAATTGAAGGAAATGTCCCGATTTTTTATTTATCGTATCAAGTTTTTTCGTTCTAGACCGTCAGATTCGATGGAAGCAATGATAAATAGATACGAATATAACAGAAAAAGGGGGGTCAAAAAAACAAGTATAGAAAAACTATAGAAAATTCTATACAAGTTGGTACCCCCCTTGGTATTACTTTAATTTAATTTCGTTTGATTGGACGGAAGTTCCTTAAAAACTTCCGCTTTCTTTAAAAGATTATGAACAGTTACTGTGGGTTGAGCTCCTATTTCGAGGAAATATAGAATAGCAGGAACATTTAAATAAGTTTGTTTCTTTATTGGATCATAAAACCCCAGTGTTCTAAGGTCTTTTCCTTCTCTGCGAGATCGAACATCAATTGCAACAATTCGATAGACGGCTCATTGGGATAGATATAGATGAACAGGACCCCCCCTAGAACCGTATAAGAAGTTTTCTCTTCGTACGGCTCGAGAAAAAATGATTGAATTCAAAGTTTTGTCTATGTATATATACAATTCGAATATTCTAATAAATCAATGACAAAAGAGCCTATAACATAGACTATACTATGATTTCAGTTTTTTTTTATTTGCAGGAAGAAAATAAAAAAGAAACCATTCGTACTCATAACTCAAGTTAGATTATTTTCAAAGAAAATATTTAGTCAATTTCATTTATTGAGCGGTCTTTACCCCGCTTTCTTTGTCTCGTTTAAAATTCGATTTAGATTCTTGAGTTTGATCCAATTCTTGAGACTAGCGAGACAATTCAAACGGCATTTCCTTGTTTTTGGATCCTTATTTTTTGATTTTAAATCATTGGGTTTAGACATGACTCCGGTGCTTCTTTTCTTAATGCTTTCAAAATGGCAGCAACATACCCCTTGTTGATTAAAGAATCATACGGACAATTGATTCCCCGTGATACACTTTGAATCCAAAAAGTTTGATCAATTGCAACAAGTTTTTTTTTTTGAATTGCAAACTTGTTTGAATTGGATCCTTCAGATTTGGATATATTATATGGAAGAAGATATATTTACGAAGTTGTTCGGATTGATTGGCATTAACCCTAGATTCTTGACCCCGAAAAAGAACTGAATCCTTTTCTACTCGAGCTCCATCGTGAACTATTAACAACTCCCCCAAAAGGAAGGGTTCTAATGTAAAAACAATGTCGAGACAAGAGCACCTTCATCATTTATTACTAGATAAATGGAAAATGGTGGATGAAAAAATCCACAAAGGATCATGTCCTTCAAGTCGCACGTTGCTTTCTACCACATCGTTTCAAACGAAGTTTTACCATAACATTCCTCTTATTTGGAACTGAATTGATTCAATCGTGGAATCATGAATAGTCATTGGTTGAGTTGTACATAGCCGTCGTACTCTAGATCTTATATTTTCTATGTATGTGTAACTTCTATATAGGAGATATGTGTAATATGGGTAGTGGAATTATTTTTCTGAAAAAGTCTTAGCATGACAGCAGCTTTAACATACCTAAAGCTATTTTTTCGATAAAATAGAATAGAAAGTAGAAATCTAGAATCTATAAATATAAACAAATAACGTTTTGAATCTTAATCTTCAAGTGATTGATATAGAATAGATTCCACCTTTTCTACTTTTTGAATCCTAGAAATTCCATTCTTGTGATTGAACTAAAACAACACGTACCATATAACCATAACCCTATAGATAAGCTAAACATTTCTTCATTTTAAATGGATTTTTGTTAACATATTTTCAATACTAATCTTTTCATAAAGTGCAAAAAAATAGGGGATAAGATAAACCACCCCCGCCCCAATCATTTCATCGATTTCCAACTCTGCATTTGAACTAAACACGAAATACCAAAAAAATGGATATGCTCTGGGACGGAAGGATTCGAACCTCCGAATAGCGGGACCAAAACCCGTTGCCTTACCACTTGGCCACGCCCCATTTCCATTTTAAATTCACACTAAAAAACAATAGTCTTGTTATTGATTTTTTGTCAACTCCAGTCCAAAGATCTATATATCTATAGAATATACTGGTATTAGGATTTTGATACATATTATTATAGATTATAGATATTATCTATCTATAATAGAATATAATTGAATTTATTGATCATTACATAGAATTCAATTAAGATATTGTATGAAAGTATGATTCCTTCTATTCTCCTTTGAGAATTGGAGGATTTTTGATTGGGTGGATTTCAAGAAAAAGAAAGAAGGATTTTTTGTATACCTTACAGACTTTCTTCCTTTTTCCGTATCTTAAAAACTCAATCAAATTGCAATTATCTCCAAGAACAAAATGTCTGCTATGCTTAATACCGCAAGTTTGATCTGTATTAATTCTGCCCTTTATTTGAGTCCTTTTTTCTTCTTCGGCAAATTGCCTGAAGCCTATGCTTTTTTGAATCCAATCGTAGATATTATGCCAGTCATCCCTTTGTTTTTTTTGCTCTTAGCTTTTGTTTGGCAAGCTGCTGTAAGTTTTCGATGAAATCTTTAATAAAAATATCCTAGAAAATGAATACATGATTTTTCGCGAAAAATTGCTAACAACTGCAAAAATCAGATAGTCTGAACCTTAGATTCGGACACTAAAATTATTGGATAGTCGCCAAAACTCTGGTTTACCCGTATTTCCTCATTTTAAATCCTTTATTCATTCCAGGGAAAGACCCTAACCCCATTAGGGTCTCCCACAACATCTAATTTGAATAGGAAAGTATTTTTTTAATGAAAAAAAATACGATTTCTTGGTTTCAAAATAGGATATGTGGTAGAAAAATGGAAGATCTATTCTCTTTTTTTTTTCAAAAAAACTAT